ACCAACTCATCAGTTCGTATTATCTGGATCCAAAGAACCAGTCAAGATATGATATATTGGTCATATTGTTGTAGCAACTGAAATCTTTTTTATTCAAAAAATTTCTAAGTTGTCAATCGAAATCAAAAAGAAAGGGTATGGATAAATGGAAGGATGAGAGAAAGAAAGAAAAAGAATAAAGAATATTGATGATATAGATATAGAATTCCAATATGTAAGGTCTATGAGTCATCTCAGAAAAAATCTGCGTAATAAAGCATCAATACGGATTCATCATTAAATGGATCTGCTCATCGAACAAAAAATAAAGAGCTTCGAGCCAATAAAGACTAAGAATATTGACTCAAAAACTAATAGCTCCGTTGTAGAATTCAGACCTAACCATTAATTAAGAAGCGATGGGAACGATGGAACCTGTGAATTCAAAAGATTTTAGTGAAAAAGAATTCGAATGATTCATTGATCGGGATGGCGGAACCGGCCAGAGACCAATTCATCTATTCGGAAAAATTATGAACTAATGAGAGAACTGAAATAGAAATTGAAAGAGTAAATATTCGCCCGCGAAAACTTTCTTTTCTTGGATTGCTAAAATTGGGTCAATCCAATACGATAAAGAGTAAAACAAAAGAAAGATTTGTTTTAACATTATAAAACATTCTTTTAACATTATAAAACATTCTAAAATAGATAAATAAAAAATAGATAAATATAAGAAAAAATAGTTATTTAATATATTTATATTTAGTTATCGATAAAAACAAGATATACAAATTAATAATATATTTAATCTAGATTAAATGAAATCCATGATTCAGTATATTAATTATTAAAGTTAATTCAAATTATTTTCTATCTGAATTGAATTCAAAATCTTGAATTTGAATTGATTTATTCGCGAGGAGCTGGATGAGAAGAAACTCTCACGTCCGGTTCTGTAGTAGAGATGGAATTCAAAAAAAACCATCAACTATAACCCCAAAAGAACCAGATTCCGTAAACAACATAGAGGAAGAATGAAGGGAATGTCTTATCGAGGTAATACTATTTGTTTTGGTAAATACGCTCTTCAGGCACTTGAACCCGCTTGGATCACATCTAGACAAATAGAAGCGGGTCGACGAGCAATGACACGAAATGCACGTCGCGGTGGAAAAATATGGGTCCGTATATTTCCAGATAAACCAGTTACAGTAAGGCCCGCTGAAACACGTATGGGTTCAGGTAAAGGCTCTCCCGAATATTGGGTAGCTGTTGTTAAACCAGGTCGAATCCTTTATGAAATGGGTGGAGTAACAGAAAATATAGCCAGAAGGGCTATTTCAATAGCAGCGTCTAAAATGCCTATACGAGCTCAATTCATTATTTCGGGATAAAAAAGAAATAGGCCTTAAAAATAGCGGGTGCAGGTTTCTTTTTTTGAACAAATAATATTTCTTTTTTTCTTCGAACTTTGTATTGTAAAAAACAGATCAAAAAAAAAAATAAATAAAATAAAATGATATGATTCAACCTCAGACCCATTTGAATGTAGCAGATAACAGCGGGGCTCGAGAATTGATGTGTATTCGAATCATAGGAGCTAGCAATCGTCGATATGCTCATATTGGTGACGTTATTGTTGCTGTGATCAAAGACGCAGTTCCAAACATGCCTCTAGAAAGATCAGAAGTGGTCAGAGCTGTAATTGTACGTACTTGTAAAGAACTTAAACGTGACAACGGTATGATAATACGATATGATGACAATGCTGCAGTTGTGATTGATCAAGAAGGAAATCCAAAAGGAACTCGAGTTTTTGGTGCGATTGCCCGAGAATTGAGACAGTTCAATTTTACTAAAATAGTTTCATTAGCTCCCGAGGTATTATAAAACGAGACCACGATATGGTTATAGGTTATAGTAGGGTATTTAAAATAAATAGATTAAGATTCATTTAGTAGATTTTGTCTCACGTATATACCTTTCAAAATGAATATTCATAATTTCTAAAAAAAAAATACGTAAAATAAAAAAAAAAATACGTAAAAAAGCATGTTGATTATATCCAAATTTGGAGGCACCAATCATTTTAATTAATCATGGGTAGTGATACTATTGCTGACATAATAACCTCTATACGAAATGCCGATATGTATAGAAAAAGCCTGGTTCGAGTAGCATCTACTAATATCAGCCAAAGTATTGTTAAAATACTTTTACGAGAGGGTTTTATCGAAAACGTGAGAAAACATCGAGAAAACAACAAATATTTTTTGGTTTTAACCCTACGACATAGAAGGAATAGGAAAAGTACTTATCGAAATCTTTTAAATTTAAAACGGATAAGTCGGCCGGGTCTCCGAATCTATTCTAACTATCAAAGAATTCCTAGAATTTTAGGCGGGATGGGAGTTGTAATTCTTTCTACCTCTCGGGGTATAATGACAGACCGAGAGGCTCGACTAGAAAGAATAGGCGGAGAAATTTTGTGTTATATATGGTAATCTTTCTAATATCC